GTTAATGTAGCTTAAATCATATAAAGCAAGGCACTGAAAATGCCTAGATGAGTTTCCCACTCCATAAACACATAGGTTTGGTCCTAGCCTTATTATTAGTTATCAGCAGGCCTACACATGCAAGTAACCGCACACCAGTGAGAATGCCCTTTAGATATAATTAATCAAACCAATTATCAACAGGAGCAGGTATCAAGCACACTAATATAGCAGCTCACGACACCTTGCTAAACCACTCCCCCACGGGTTACAGCAGTGACAAAACTTAAGCAATAAACGAAAGTTTGACTAAGTTATACTGATAAAATAAGGGTTGGTAAATTTCGTGCCAGCCACCGCGGTCATACGATTAACCCAAACTAATAATTTACGGCGTAAAGTGTGTTTAAGATGAACTACAAATAAAGTTAAATTTTATCTAAGCTGTAAAATGCTCCAGCTAAAAATAAAATAAACCACGAAAGTGACTTTAATACTTCTGAAGCCACGACAGCCAAGACACAAACTGGGATTAGATACCCCACTATGCTTGGCCCTAAACTTAGGTAATCCAACAATGAACAATATTACTCGCCAGAGAACTACAAGCAATAGCTTAAAACTCAAAGGACTTGGCGGTGCTTTATACCCATCTAGAGGAGCCTGTTCTATAATCGATAAACCCCGTTAAACCTCACCCCCTCTTGCTAATACAACCTATATACCGCCATCCTCAGCAAACCCTACCAAGGCCATAAAGTAAGCACAAACATATGACATAAAAACGTTAGGTCAAGGTGTAGTCTATGAGGTGGAAAGAAATGGGCTACATTTTCTCATAACAGAACAACAATTACAGTAATCTTTATGAAACGAAAGACCAAAGGAGGATTTAGCAGTAAGTTAAGAATAGAGTGCTTAACTGAATAAGGCCATGAAGCGCGCACACACCGCCCGTCACCCTCCTCAAATTCAACTCATCCATTTCATAATAATGAACCTTAATTTATAAGAGGAGACAAGTCGTAACAAGGTAAGCGTACTGGAAAGTGTGCTTGGAATATTCAAAGTGTAGCTTAACCTAAAGCACCCGGCTTACACCCAGGAGATTTCACAACAACATGACCACTTTGAAACTAATTTTAGCCTGACTAATCCAACTTCACAACAAACTTACGTCCTTTAACCAAAACATTTACCACAACAAATAATAGTATAGGAGATAGAAATTATATTCAGCGCTATAGAGAATAGTACCGCAAGGGAAAAATGAAAGAACTAAACCTAAAGTGTAAAAAAGCAAAGCTAAACTCTTGTACCTTTTGCATAATGACTTAACTAGAACAATTTGACAAAAAGAACTTTAGTCAAGGAACCCGAAACCAGACGAGCTACTCATAAACAGCTATTTAAGAGCACACTCATCTATGTGGCAAAATAGTGAGAAGATTTATAAGTAGAGGTGAAAGGCCTATCGAGCCTGGTGATAGCTGGTTATCCAGGAAAGAATTTTAGTTCAACTTTAAATTAACCTAAAGTAATTCATTAGACCTCATGTTAATTTAAATGTTATTCTAAAGAGGGACAGCTCTTTAGACCAGGCTACAACCTTTAGTACAGAGTAAGTAATACCAATTCCATAGTTGGCCTAAAAGCAGCCACCAATTAAGAAAGCGTTCAAGCTCAACACATAATTATTACTCAATTCAATAAATATAAATATATCTCCTACTAACCAACTGGATTAATCTATTATTTTATAGAAGCAATACTGTTAATATGAGTAACAAGAATATTAATTCTCCTAGCATAAGCTTATACCAGACCGGATGCCCACTGGTAATTAACAACCAGATAAAGATATTCATTCTACAAGCCCTTTATCTTAAACAACTGTTAACCCAACACAGGCGTGCATTAAGGAAAGATCAAAAAAAGTAAAAGGAACTTGGCAAAACTTAACCCCGCCTGTTTACCAAAAACATCACCTCCAGCCTATTGAATATTGGAGGCACCGCCTGCCCAGTGACACATGTTCAACGGCCGCGGTATCCTGACCGTGCAAAGGTAGCATAATCACTTGTTCTTTAATTAAGGACTTGAATGAATGGCTACACGAGGGTTCAACTGTCTCTTACTTTTAATCAGTGAAATTGACCTTCCCGTGAAGAGGCGGGAATATATCAATAAGACGAGAAGACCCTATGGAGCTTAAATAACATAATCCAAGTAAATACGCCTAAACCTAACGAAGACATAAAATAATAGTTACTTATGGATTAGAAATTTCGGTTGGGGTGACCTCGGAGCATAATACAACCTCCGAACAATTTTAACTTAGACATAACCAGTCAAGGTACGCATACAACTAACCAATTGACCCAAATTAATTCGATCAATGGAACAAGTTACCCTAGGGATAACAGCGCAATCCTATTACAGAGTCCATATCGACAATAGGGTTTACGACCTCGATGTTGGATCAAGACACCCTAATGGTGCAGCCGCTATTAACGGTCCGTTTGTTCAACGGTTAAAGTCTTACGTGATCTGAGTTCAGACCGGAGCAATCCAGGTCGGTTTCTATCTATTTAATTTTTCTCCTAGTACGAAAGGACAAGAGAATAAAGGACCAACTCAAACCTAGTGCCCTAAACATAATAGATGCAATTAACTCAATCTAATATGCTAATTAATATATTACCCAAGATAAGGGTTGGTTAGGATGGCAGAGCCCGGTAATTGCATAAAACTTAAACCTTTATTGTCAGAGGTTCAATTCCTCTTCTTAACATTAATGTTTATAGTTAACTTACTACTCCTCATTATTCCCGTTATCCTAGCCATAGCATTCTTTACCCTAATTGAACGAAAAATCTTAGGCTATATGCAACTCCGAAAAGGACCTAACATCGTGGGCCCACATGGTTTACTACAACCTTTTGCTGACGCAGTAAAATTATTTATTAAAGAACCACTACGACCACTAGCCTCCTCAATATCACTCTATACCATTGCACCTACCCTAGCACTATCAATCGCACTAATTATATGAATCCCCATGCCATTCCCACTACCCCTAATCAATATAAACATAGGACTCTTATTTATACTAGCTACATCAAGTCTAGCGGTATATTCAATTTTATGATCCGGATGAGCATCCAATTCAAAATATGCCCTAATTGGAGCTCTACGAGCAGTTGCACAAACAATTTCATATGAAGTAACCCTTGCTATTATCCTCCTGTCAATCATCCTAATGAGTGGATCATTTACTCTCTCTAACCTAATCACAACTCAAGAATACCTCTGATTAATTATCCCATCATGACCATTAACCATGATATGATTCATTTCCACATTAGCAGAAACAAACCGAGCTCCATTCGACTTAACAGAAGGAGAGTCCGAATTAGTATCAGGATTTAACGTTGAATATGCTGCAGGACCCTTCGCCCTATTCTTTATAGCCGAATATACAAACATCATCATAATAAATGCTTTAACCACAATCATTTTTTTGGGTACACTATATAATCCTCATATACCAGAAATATATACAACAAATTTCGCTACCAAAACCCTCTTATTAGCCATGTTATTTCTATGAGTACGAGCATCTTACCCACGATTTCGTTACGACCAACTAATACACTTATTATGAAAAAATTTCCTCCCCTTAACATTATCATTATGCATATGGTACATTTCACTACCCATTTCAACATCAAGCATTCCCCCGCAAATATAGAAACATGTCTGATAAAAGAATTACTTTGATAGAGTAAATAATAGAGGTTTAAATCCTCTTGTTTCTAGAGTAACAGGCATTGAACCTATTCCTAGGGATTCAAAATCCACCGTGCAACCAATATACACCATACTCTACCAATACAGTAAGGTCAGCTAAATAAGCTATCGGGCCCATACCCCGAAAATGTTGGTTTAAATCCTTCCCGTACTAATTAAACCTCCAATCCTCATAGTTATTATAATAACAATCTTTACAGGCACCATACTTACAATAATCAGCTCACACTGGCTTCTAATCTGAATCGGATTAGAAATTAACATATTATCAATTATTCCAATATTAACAAATAACCCAAAACCACGATCTACAGAAGCAGCTACCAAATACTTCCTCACACAAGCAACAGCCTCTATACTACTAATATTTACTATTGTATTTAACGCTATGCACTCTGGCCAATGAACTATCACTAACATTAATTATAATAATATATTTACCTCTTTCACAATAGTAACAGCCTTAACAATGAAACTAGGAATAACCCCTTTTCACTTCTGAGTCCCCGAAGTCACACAAGGAGTTTCATTAATAACAGGTATACTATTACTAACATGACAAAAACTAGCCCCCATCTCTATTATAATTCAAATATACCCTGCAATTAACCTAAATACCCTTATATTAATTGCCCTATTATCAATCCTAGCCGGAGGCTGAGGAGGACTAAATCAAACTCAATTACGAAAAATTTTAGCATACTCATCAATTGCACATATAGGATGAATAATAGCTATCCTCATATTCTGCCCATCCTTAACAATATTAAATCTTTATATTTACCTAATGTTAACAATCACTATATTTACAATACTAAATATAAATACAAACACAACGACCTTGACCTTATCAAATCTATGAAGCAAGTCACCAATAATTACTACAACAATCCTAATCTCCCTATTATCCCTAGGAGGCCTACCTCCTCTTACAGGTTTCCTTCCTAAATGAATAATCATTCAAGAACTTACAAAAAATAATAATATCACCTTAGCTACAATAATAGCTATATTAGCCCTTCTAAACTTATACTTCTACATACGACTAATTTATTCCACTTCCCTAACCTTATTCCCAACACCTAATAACATCAAAATAAAATGACAATTCCAACTCAAAAAACGATCTTTACTCCTACCACCACTAATTATCCTCTCCACCCTATCTCTTCCACTATCACCAGTATTCTCAACCCTAAATTAGAAATTTAGGTTAAATAGACCAAGAGCCTTCAAAGCCCTAAGAAAGTATTTTACTACTTAATTTCTGCAAATTAAGGACTGCAAGAATCTATCCTACATCAGCTGAATGCAAATCAACTACTTTAATTAAGCTAAGTCCTCACTAGATTGGTGGGCTACAATCCCACGAAACTTTAGTTAACAGCTAAACACCCTAGTCAACTGGCTTCAATCTACTTCTCCCGCCGCTCAGGAAAAAAAGGCGGGAGAAGCCCCGGCAGAATTGAAGCTGCTTCTTTGAATTTGCAATTCAATATGAAAATTCACCTCAGGACTTGGTAAAAAGAGGGTTTGACCTCTGTCTTTAGATTTACAGTCTAATGCTTGCTCAGCCATTTTACCTTGTACTTATGTTCATTAACCGCTGGTTCTATTCAACAAATCATAAAGACATCGGAACCCTTTACCTTTTATTTGGGGCTTGAGCCGGAATAGTAGGAACAGCCCTGAGCCTTCTCATTCGCGCAGAACTCGGCCAACCAGGAGCTCTACTGGGTGATGATCAAATTTACAACGTAATTGTAACTGCCCACGCATTTGTCATAATTTTCTTTATGGTAATACCAATTATAATTGGTGGCTTCGGCAATTGATTAATTCCATTAATAATTGGAGCTCCAGACATGGCATTCCCACGAATAAATAATATAAGTTTTTGGCTTTTACCACCATCTTTTCTGCTCCTTCTTGCCTCCTCAATAGTAGAAGCAGGCGCAGGTACCGGATGAACGGTATACCCCCCTTTAGCAGGAAACTTAGCCCACGCAGGAGCATCAGTAGATTTAACTATTTTTTCTTTACACCTGGCCGGTGTATCTTCAATTTTAGGGGCTATTAACTTTATCACTACAGTAATTAATATAAAACCTCCAGCCATATCACAATATCAAACCCCTTTATTTGTATGATCAGTAGTAATCACTGCTGTACTATTACTCCTGTCCTTGCCAGTATTGGCAGCAGGAATTACTATACTCCTAACCGATCGAAACCTCAATACTACTTTCTTTGATCCTGCAGGAGGAGGTGATCCAATCTTATATCAACATTTATTCTGATTCTTTGGGCATCCAGAAGTATATATTCTAATTCTCCCGGGCTTTGGTATAATTTCTCATATCGTCACTTACTACTCAGGTAAAAAAGAACCCTTTGGATATATAGGAATAGTCTGAGCCATAATATCTATTGGTTTCTTAGGATTTATTGTATGAGCCCACCACATGTTTACTGTAGGAATAGATGTTGACACCCGTGCATACTTTACATCCGCCACTATGATTATTGCAATCCCCACCGGTGTAAAAGTTTTTAGCTGACTAGCTACTCTGCACGGAGGTAATATTAAATGATCACCCGCTATACTGTGAGCATTAGGATTTATTTTTCTTTTCACAGTAGGAGGCCTGACAGGAATTGTACTCGCTAATTCATCACTAGACATCGTACTTCACGATACGTACTACGTAGTAGCTCATTTCCATTATGTACTATCAATAGGAGCGGTATTTGCTATTATAGGAGGCTTCGTACACTGATTTCCTTTATTCTCAGGCTATACTCTAGACGACTCCTGAGCCAAAATTCACTTCGCAATTATATTTGTAGGTGTAAACATAACATTTTTTCCCCAACATTTTCTAGGTTTAGCAGGCATACCTCGACGTTACTCTGACTACCCTGATGCATATACTATATGAAATACAGTCTCATCTATTGGTTCTTTTATCTCTTTAACAGCAGTAATACTAATAATTTTCATAATCTGAGAAGCTTTTTCATCAAAACGTGAAGTCTATATAGTAGATCTGACTCCAACAAACCTAGAATGACTTCACGGTTGTCCCCCACCTTATCATACATTTGAAGAACCTGCCTATGTAAAGGCTTTATTAAGAAAGGAAGGAATTGAACCCCCTATAATTGGTTTCAAGCCAACCACATAACCATTATGACTTTCTCCATAGAAGATATTAGTAAAATTATAACATAACTTTGTCAAAGTTAATTTATAGGTTAAACTCCTATATATCTTTATGGCCTACCCAGCCCAATTAGGATTCCAAGACGCCGCTTCCCCAATCATGGAAGAACTTGTATATTTCCACGACCATACCCTTATAATTGTGTTTTTAATTAGCTCATTGGTCCTATATATTATTTCCCTTATACTTACCACAGAGCTCACTCATACAAGCACTATAGATGCTCAAGAAGTGGAAACTGTATGAACAATTTTGCCAGCAGTTATCTTAATTCTTATTGCCCTTCCATCATTACGCATTTTATATATAATAGATGAAATTACAACCCCGTCCCTTACTCTTAAGACTATAGGTCATCAATGATATTGAAGCTATGAATATACAGACTATGAAAACTTATGCTTTGACTCATACATGACTCCTCCATTAGAACTTGATCCAGGAGAACTACGATTACTAGAAGTCGACAATCGAGTAGTATTACCAACAGAAATATCTATCCGCATACTCATCTCTTCAGAAGACGTATTACATTCATGAACTGTCCCATCTTTAGGTGTAAAAACAGATGCTATCCCAGGACGCCTAAACCAAGCAACATTAATAACTTCTCGTCCAGGTATCTACTATGGTCAATGCTCAGAAATCTGTGGTGCAAACCACAGCTTTATACCAATTGTGCTCGAACTAGTTCCACTAAAGCACTTTGAGGAGTGACTACTATCTACACTGTAATATCGCTGTGAAGCTAACATGCATTAACCTTTTAAGTTAAAGATTGAAAGTCTTTAAATCTTTCCACAGTGAAATGCCACAACTAGATACATCAACATGACTAATCACAATTTTATCCATAATTATAACTCTATTTATTATCTTTCAATTAAAAGTCTCAAAATTCAATTTCCCACTAGGCCTTAAGTCTAAAAATAACAAAAAACATCAATCTATCAACCCTTGAGAAACAAAATGAACGAAAATTTATTCGCCTCATTCATTGTCCCAACAATAGGAATTCCCATTGTGATTATTATTATCATATTTCCAAGCATTTTTCTCCACAACCCTTATCGTCTCATTGGTAACCGACTAATATCCTTACAACAATGATTAATTAAACTAGTACTTAAACAAATAATGGCAATGCATAATATTAAGGGACGAACCTGATCACTTATATTAATATCACTAATTCTATTTATTGGTTCTACAAACCTACTAGGCCTTTTACCTCATTCATTTACCCCTACCACTCAACTATCTATAAACCTAGGCATAGCTATTCCCCTATGAGCAGCTGCAGTAATTATGGGTTTTCGCCACAAAATAAAAGCATCCCTAGCCCACTTCTTACCTCAAGGTACACCTATTCCTCTTATTCCCATATTAATTATTATCGAAACTATTAGCCTTTTTATCCAACCTATAGCTTTAGCCGTTCGACTAACAGCCAATATCACAGCAGGCCACCTGTTAATTCACTTAATTGGCGGAGCTACTATAGTACTAACTTCAATCAGCCCAACCGTATCCTCAATTACATTTACCATCTTAATCCTCCTCACAATTCTTGAATTTGCTGTTGCCCTCATTCAAGCATATGTCTTTACCTTATTAGTAAGTCTTTATTTACATGATAACACCTAATGACCCACCAAACCCATGCCTACCATATAGTTAATCCCAGTCCGTGACCTCTTACAGGAGCTTTCTCTGCCCTACTAATAACATCCGGTCTAGCTATGTGATTTCACTTCAACTCAACCACCCTCCTATCATTAGGTATATTAACCAATTTATTAACAATATACCAATGATGACGAGACATTGTACGAGAAGGCACATTCCAAGGACACCATACCTCCATTGTTCAAAAAGGCCTACGATACGGAATAATTCTATTTATCATTTCTGAAATTTTCTTTTTTGCAGGCTTCTTCTGAGCTTTTTATCATTCAAGTTTAGCCCCTACCCCAGAACTAGGTGGTTGCTGACCCCCAACAGGTATTAACCCTCTTAATCCTTTAGAAGTTCCTTTACTAAACACAGCTGTCCTTTTAGCCTCAGGAGTGACTATTACATGAGCTCACCATAGTTTAATAGAAGGTGACCGCATAAGCATATTACAATCCCTACTTATTACTATTATTTTAGGTATTTATTTTACACTTTTACAAGCCTCAGAATACTTAGAAACCTCATTTACTATCTCAGATGGAGTATATGGCTCTACGTTTTTTATAGCAACAGGATTCCACGGATTACATGTTATTATTGGATCTACTTTCCTTACCATTTGCTTTTTTCGTCAATTAAAATTCCACTTTACCTCTAATCATCACTTCGGTTTCGAAGCTGCAGCCTGATATTGACACTTTGTAGATGTAGTCTGACTATTCCTTTATGTATCAATCTACTGATGAGGCTCCTATTCTTTTAGTATTAATTAGTACAATTGACTTCCAATCAATTAGCTTCGGTACAAACCCGAAAAAGAATAATTAATCTCCCATTAACTCTTATAATCGATATCATTTTAGTCATAGTACTTGTTACAATCGCATTCTGATTACCCCAACTAAACATGTATGCAGAAAAAAATAACCCCTACGAATGCGGTTTTGATCCTATAGGATCTGCTCGCTTACCATTTTCCATAAAATTTTTTCTGGTAGCAATTACATTTCTTCTATTTGATCTAGAAATCGCACTACTCTTACCACTTCCATGAGCAACCCAATCAAATAACCTTAAAATTACAGTAGCAATAGCCCTTATGCTAATTATTATCTTGGCCCTAGGTCTCATTTATGAATGACTACAAAAAGGACTAGAATGAGAAGAATAAAATGGTAATTAGTTTAAATTAAAATAACTGATTTCGGCTCATTAGATTATGATAAATCATAATTACCAACGTGCTATCAATCTCCATCAACATTAACTTAGCTTTTGCCGCAGCCCTGCTAGGCATACTAATATTTCGTTCCCACATGATATCATCTCTACTATGTTTAGAAGGCATAATACTATCAATATTTATTTTAAGTACCCTAATCATTCTAAATATACAATTTACAATATCTTTCACCATACCCATTTTACTATTAGTATTTGCTGCCTGTGAAGCCGCCATCGGCTTAGCCCTATTAGTTATAGTATCAAATAACTATGGCTTAGACTATATTCAAAACCTTAACCTCCTTCAATGCTAAAAATTATTATTCCAACAATCATACTATTCCCAGTAATCTGATATTCCAACAGTACCATAATCTGAATTAATATAACTTCCTATAGTTTAATAATCAGTATCATAACCTTACCTTTACTAAATCAAACTGAAAACAATAGCAACAACTTCTCACTTATATTCTTCTCCGACTCGCTATCCTCACCCCTTCTAATACTAACAGTATGATTACTCCCACTAATAATTATAGCTAGTCAACATCACCTTACAAAAGAACCTTTAATACGAAAAAAACTATACCTATCTATACTAACTTTTTTACAAACATTTTTAATTATAACATTCACAGCCACCGAATTAATCTTATTTTATATCCTTTTTGAAGCCACACTAATCCCAACCCTCATCATTATCACCCGATGAGGTAACCAAACAGAACGACTAAACGCAGGCCTATACTTCTTGTTCTATACTCTTATTGGATCCCTACCATTATTAGTGGCACTAATTTATGTTCAAAATTCCATAGGATCACTAAATTACTTAGTAATGAACATATGATCTCAAGATATACCTAACTTATGGTCTAGTAACTTACTATGATTGGCGTGCATCATAGCATTTATAGTTAAAATACCCTTATATGGTCTACACCTATGACTACCCAAAGCACATGTAGAAGCCCCCATTGCCGGATCCATAGTCCTTGCAGCCGTACTACTAAAACTAGGCGGCTACGGCATACTACGCCTCACCATAATCTTAAATCCAACAACAAAAATTATAGCGTATCCTTTTATTATATTATGCCTATGAGGTATAATTATAACCAGCTCAATTTGCTTACGACAAACAGACCTAAAATCATTAATCGCTTACTCATCAGTCAGCCATATAGCATTAGTCATTGTAGCAATCCTCATACAAACACCATGAAGTTTTATAGGTGCCACAGCCCTTATAATCGCACACGGCCTAACATCATCAATATTATTCTGTCTTGCAAATTCAAACTATGAACGCATTCACAGCCGAACAATACTATTAGCACGAGGACTTCAAACCTTCCTACCCCTAATAGCCACCTGATGGCTACTAGCCAGCCTAACTAACCTAGCCCTACCCCCGTTCATCAACCTAATTGGAGAGTTATTCGTAATCATAGCCTCTTTTTCATGATCAAACCTTACAATTATTATAACAGGCCTTAATATACTCATTACTGCCCTTTACTCGCTTTACATGCTTACCATAACACAACGAGGTAAATTTACACACCATATTTACAATATCAAACCCTCATATACACGAGAAAATACTTTAATATCTATACATATACTACCTCTCATTATACTAACCTTTAATCCTAAAATTATTATGGGATTAACGTACTGTAAATATAGTTTAAACAAAACCCTAGATTGTGAATCTAATAATGAAGATTTAAATCCTTCTATTTACCAGAAGAGAGTGTAATAATAGAACTGCTAATTCTATTTCCCATATATAAAAATATGGCTCCCTTGACTTTTAAAGGATAGAAGTTATCCGTTGGTCTTAGGAACCAAAAAATTGGTGCAACTCCAAATAAAAGTAATAAACTTATTCACCTCATTTATATTAATTACATTGATTATTCTCTCTTTACCCCTAATAACCAACACACTAAACATTCACAAAAATAAACCCTACGCATCATACGTAAAACTATCAATCACATGCGCATTTATTACCAGCACCATCCCCACAACATTATTTATTTTCTCAGGGCAAGAAGCAATTATCTCCAACTGACATTGAATAATTATCCAAACCCTAAAACTAACCCTTAGCTTCAAATTAGACCACTTCTCAATACTATTTATCCCAGTAGCATTATTTGTTACTTGATCAATTATAGAATTCTCAATATGGTATATACATGCCGACCCTAATATTAACCAATTCTTCAAATATTTACTTATATTCCTTATTACTATACTTATTTTAGTAACCGCTAACAACTTATTCCAACTATTCATTGGATGGGAAGGTGTAGGAATCATGTCCTTCCTACTAATTGGATGGTGGTATGGACGAACAGACGCTAATACGGCAGCCCTTCAAGCAATTCTGTACAATCGTATCGGAGACATTGGATTTATTCTAACCATAGCATGGTTTCTCATATATTCCAATACATGAGAATTTCAACAATTATTTATATTAGATAATAACCTAAATATATTACCACTAATCGGTTTGCTAGTTGCAGCCACAGGAAAATCAGCCCAATTTGGTTTACACCCATGGCTTCCCTCAGCAATAGAAGGACCAACACCCGTTTCAGCCCTACTTCACTCTAGCACTATAGTAGTTGCAGGTATTTTCCTCCTAATCCGATTTCACCCCTTAATAGAAAATAATAACAACATCCAAACACTAATACTATGCTTAGGTGCTATCACAACACTATTTACAGCAATCTGTGCTCTAACACAAAATGACATTAAAAAAATTGTAGCCTTTTCCACCTCAAGTCAATTAGGATTAATAATAGTTACTATAGGAATCAATCAACCATATCTAGCTTTCCTACATATTTGCAACCATGCTTTCTTCAAGGCAATACTATTTATGTGCTCCGGCTCCATTATCCACAACCTAAATGATGAACAAGATATTCGAAAAATAGGAGGACTATTCAAAGCCATACCATTTACCTCATCCTCTCTTATTATCGGAAGCCTGGCCCTCACAGGCATACCCTTTCTCACAGGCTTTTACTCAAAAGACTTAATCATTGAAGCAGCAAATACTTCCAACACCAACGCCTGAGCCCTTATCATTACACTCATTGCCACATCCCTAACAGCCGTTTACAGCACCCGAATTATCTTTTACGCACTACTAGGACAACCACGATTTATCTCCATATCAATCATTAACGAAAACGACCCACTACTAATTAACCCTATTAAACGCTTAATAATCGGTAGCATTTTCGCTGGATTCTTCCTGTCCTTTAATATTTTACCCATAAATATTCCTCAAATGACAATACCTATATACCTAAAATTAATAGCTATACTAGTTACCCTCTTAGGTTTTATAATAGCAATAGAACTAAATATTATAACAAACAATCTCAAACTAAAATCACCCTTAAACGTATTTAAGTTCTCAAACATACTAGGATTTTTCCCAACAATCATACACCGCCCAATCCCTTTATTAAACTTACGCACAAGCCAAAACACAGCCTCATCCCTACTAGACCTTATCTGATTAGAAAAAACCATACCAAAAATTATAACCAAAACACAAATAACACTCTCTACTATAATTTCAAACCAAAAAGGCCTAATTAAACTATACTTTATCTCATTCATTGCCTCCGCACTTATAATATTCTTACTTGTCTCCTAACTACTTTCCCCGAATAATCTCAATTACAATCAATACACTCACAAATAAAGCCCAACCAGCAGCTACTATAAATCAACTTACATAACTATAAAGTGCTGATACACCCAAAGAATCCTCACGAATAACACTAAACCCCTTATCTATAAACATAATTCAACCCTCTAAACTATTAAAACCAACTACCATTTCCACCCCATCATGTTCTAATAACCAAATCATTAATAACGATTCTATCAAAAGTCCAGACAACAGAGCACCTCAAATAACTACACTGGAGCCTCAAGTCTCAGGATATTCTTCCGTAGCTATAGCCGTAGTATAACCAAACACCACAAGCATTCCACCCAAATAAATTAAAAAAACCATTAACCCCATAAAAGAAACCCCAAAACCCATAATAATACTACAACCCACTGCCCCGCTAACAATCAATCCAACACCCCCATAAATAGGTGAAGGTTTTGAAGAAAAACTCATAAACCCTAAAACGAAAACAGTACTCAATAAAAAAACTGTATAAGCCATAGTTTTCACATGGACTTTAACCATGACTAACGGCATGAAAAACCATCGTTGTATTTCAACTATAAAAACTACTAATGACCAACATCCGAAAAACCCACCCATTATTAAAAATTATAAATAGCTCATTTATTGACCTCCCGGCACCATCAAACATTTCTTCCTGATGAAATTTTGGCTCTCTATTAGGAGCTTGTCTAGCCATTCAAATTATTACAGGCCTATTCTTAGCAATACATTACACAGCAGACACAACAACTGCATTCTCCTCCGTAACACATATCTGCCGAGACGTAAACCAAGGCTGAATTATTCGCTACTTACACGCCAACGGAGCATCTATATTCTTTCTATGCCTCTTCCTTCACGTAGGACGAGGCATGTATTATGGATCTTTTACACTATACGAAACCTGAAACATCGGTATCATCTTACTATTTACAGTAATAGCAACTGCTTTCATAGGATATGTTCTTCCATGAGGGCAAATATCATTCTGAGGTGCAACAGTTATTACTAACCTACTATCAGCAATTCCCTACATTGGTACCGACCTAGTAGAATGGATCTGAGGGGGCTTCTCTGTCGACAAAGCCACACTTACCCGATTCTTCGCATTCCACTTCATCCTACCATTCATTATTTCAGCCCTAGTCATAGTTCACCTTCTCTTCCTCCATGAAACTGGATCTAATAATCCATTAGGTACATCATCAGAATCAGACAAAATCCCCTTCCATCCTTATTATACAATTAAAGACTTATTAGGACTTATATTCCTTCTATTAACTCTCACAATTTTAGTGCTTTTCTCCCCTGACCTATTGGGCGACCCCGATAACTACATGCCGGCCAACCCACTTAGTACACCTCCCCATATCAAACCAGAATGATATTTCCTTTTTGCCTACGCTATCCTCCGATCAATTCCTAATAAATTAGGAGGGGTCTTGGCTCTAGTCATATCTATCCTAATCCTCGCAATCATCCCTATTCTACAAATCACCAAACAACGAAGCATAATATTTCGACCACTTAGCCAAATTATGTTTTGAATCCTAACAGCAGACTTATTTACCCTTACATGAATTGGCGGCCAACCCGTTGAATACCCTTTCGTAACTATTGGACAAGTAGCCTCCATTCTATACTTTTCTCTAATCCTCGTCATTATACCAGCTGTAAGTCTTATCGAAAATAAGATACTTAAGTGATAAGGTCCTTGTAGTATATATAATACTTTGGTCTTGTAAACCAATAATGGAGACCACACCCTCCCTAGGACAACCTCAAGGAAGAAACTCTAAGCTTCACCTTCAACACCCAAAGCTGAAATTCTAATTAAACTATTCCCTGAACAAAAGTACTTACCTGTCTTTAAAACAGATTCTCAGCAATATGTACTTCGTGCATTACATGCCTTACCACATACATAATTCACCCATACATACCAATATATTAGTACATACAAACATATATATGTATATAGTACATACATTTCTTGTCCCCATGGATATCAAGCAGGCACATAGAAACCTATGACGTACATAAAACATGGAATGACCTATCGTAATTAAAACCCTTGACCACATGAATATTCTAGTCCATTTATACACCTATCAACGTACATAAAACATTCATATATTGGTCGTACATAGTACATTTATAGCACTGATCGTACATTAGCACATTACAATCCCGATAAGTCCTAGTCAACATGACTATCCCCTTCCATCGGTTAGTAGCTTAATCTACCATCCTCCGTGAAACCAGCAACCCGCCCACCGATGCCCCTCTTCTCGCTCCGGGCCCATAAAACGTGGGGGTGACTAACCTGAAACTATACCTGGCATCTGGTTCTTACTTCAGGGCCATACCAATATACCCGCCCATTCGTTCCCCTTAAATAAGACATCTCGATGGATTAGTTACCAATTAACCCGTGACACTGGCATAACTGATCTGTCAGGCCTCTGGTATTTTTTAATTTTCGGGGATGCTTGGACTCAACATGGCCTACGCCGGCCTGCGCCCGGTCCATTGATTGTAGCTGAGCTTAACGTGTACCTCCTCCACCCGCATAATTATCACCTAGACTAGAACTCCATGCTCGTAAGACATAACTCATTATTTGTACATAAGGAACAGTCCATGTGTACTAATTAATTCATGCTCGAAGGACATGATTGGTTTTATGAACGCTTATATGTATGTGCACACATATCACACACAGACATGTGCCTATGTGCGCGTACGCGTAATACCCAAATATTCTTACAACAAACCCCCTTACCCCCATTTTAAAATTTCACGGCCTCAGTACTATTTATTCTCGCCAAACCCCAAAAACAAGAATCTACCAAACCACTACTCATTTAAAACTAAATGCAAACTCAATCACTAAAATAATACAACTAACCAACAAAAATTACTCCATACGACACATCAATTACCCAGTCTAATACTAGTATGACACCCAAACCTCTACTTACCCATAAGGCTAAAAACTT